TCCAAAAAAAATGAACAAAAAACGAATTTAATGCAAAACCAAAATACTTAGAGGACTCTTCTGACAAAATAAGAAATATGTAATTGTCAGCAAAGTTGTTTTTTTCTTCAGTTCAAATCCAAAAAACGCTTATTACTTATACATAAGGCACAGGTCGTCGATTCAGCATTGGATAAAAGAGGGAAAATGCTCTTTTTTAGAAGAAGCGGTTCAAATTATTTTATCAAGATGAGTGTTCTATATCGATAAAATATTCACCATCTCCATATTAACATAGTGGTAGAAAGAGTACCGTGCTTTGTCTCGACTTTAAACGGTTTGCTTTAACCATCTTAACAGCCCCACATTATTGGTTGCTAGAGAATCGAAAGTGGATTTGCCAATTAATCACGAAATGCTGTGGTTCTTACATATAATTTAATTTCTTAAGAAGTAATTCGCGGGGTCATGCACCTTTCTTTCCTAGTTATAACGGAAAAGGGTACATCGGATTGGATCCAGCCTATTCTTGAAATAAACAACTCACACACACTCCCTTTCCAAAAAAGATCAATACACCAATCACTACACTTAGATTTATTGGATTTGTTGCTAAAATGTCGGTATTAAATCCGAAACTCCCGGCAGATGGCCAGTGGCCCAAAGAAACGAAAGAATCGGTTACATTTTTCATATAATCTCCTCTTATAGATAGACTAAAAAATGGATGAGAGCTCTTTTTCTATCACTTTGCCCCCTTTTTTATTTATTCGTTTTTTTTGAAATCGAGTCAAAAAATATTCGAGTTTATAGTTATAAAGTATGAACTACCCCCTCATTGTTGCAACACCTCAAAAAAAGAGTTTCCTTTGGACTACGAACGGGAAGGATGAAAGCGAGTCGGTATACTAATTCCTCATCTGCAAATCAGCCCTTCCCGTAGGTTATTTTCTCAACGAATAAGGAATTGTAGGAGTGAAATCTTGATCTAATTTGAAAAAGCAAACGACAGGTCTAAGGCAATAAAATAGGAAAATATGTATTTTTCCTATTTCTAAGATTAAACAATTAAACAAAAGGATTCGCAAATAAAAGTGCTAGTGCTACAACCAATCCATAAATCGTTAAAGCTTCCATAAAAGCTAAACTAAGCAATAGAGTACCTCGTATTTTTCCCTCTGCCTCGGGCTGTCTCGCGATACCCTCTACGGCTTGACCCGCAGCAGTTCCTTGACCAACTCCAGGTCCAATAGAAGCAAGCCCTACAGCCAATCCAGCAGCAATAACGGAAGCAGCAGAAATCAGTGGATTCATGAGAAATTCCTCGTACCAACAAAAAGAAATGGTTAATGATACAATCAACCAATGAATTAGGACTTAATTATTCCATCGATAGGATTCATCCAGTCGAAGTAACTAAGAACTTCGAATTTCAGTAAGAATATTATTGAATCATCAAAATTACTTCAATATCTCTTTTTTCGTTTCTATCCACAGAGTTTTTGTGAATCCATAGAACTTTAGTTCTTCCATTTCTTGGTTCCGAACTGTTATTTCAACTCTTCCATCTTTTCTTGATTTTATCTCTTTTTTCAACTAATTCACAGCCACAAGGTATGAAAGGACTTCTATTAGAACCCACACACAGCAGCGGGTCAAATGAAATATATCTTTAGTTCATATATAACTAGTCAATATCTAATATCACATATACATGTCTTTCTTCCATAACGTAAACCATTAGATTCAATCGGATTCGAGAATCAATCCATTTTTGTAGGAATCCCCTTTTTTGTAAATTCTTTTCTCCCTTCCGTTTTGTTTATCATTATTCCAAGGGAATACAATCTAAATGGCAAATTAAATTGATTAGTCCAAATTATTGCATAGAAATATTCTTTTTTATTGATCTAAATTTGATTGATCTAAGTTCATGCAATTTCTTATTTATAAATAGTTTCTTTTGGTCAATTCTTGAATAAAATCAACCGTAAAGTAGAAGCCTTTCTCCCGTTTTTTATTTAATCCCACGTCGTAAAATATATCTTATTCAAATTATGATTTGAATAAGAAGATTGGCTGACCAATATAATAGAAAGTGAATATTTGTCGGGGAAAGGTAGGATATTAAGTGGACTCGAATTTAAGGAAAAAGATCTTTTAGATCTCTTTCCTTTTTTTTACAACTCTCGAATACCGTAATTTTTGATTTTTTTGTTCCTATTGCTTTCTATCGTATATAGAGTCTTGTCTATTTCTATTCCTTAAATAAATCATCTTGGGCCGCACATACATTGCTTTGTGCTAAGCGAAAAAAAGACTATTTCAATGATGGCCCTCCATGGATTCACCTATATAAGCCGCGGCTAAAGTTGCAAAAATAAGAGCTTGAATACCACTTGTAAATAATCCAAGGAACATGACGGGGATAGGAACCACTGAAGGTACTAAAGAAACAAGAACAACAACTACTAATTCATCCGCTAAGATATTCCCGAAAAGTCGAAAACTAAGTGATAAC